GCAGTGGATCCGGACCGATTTTTTTCTGATCCTTCGATAAAAAGATTCATTCTCTTCATAAAAAAGAGGAGGTAGAATCCATAAAGATTTATTTTTCGATTCATCTCTGGAGTTGAATACCGTATTCAAGAATTTTTTTTGATCTAACCCGTAGGAATCAATAGAAACGGCAAATCCCCTATGATACACCAGATCCGGCCCGGTTATTGATAGAGTGAATAGATCCGCCATTTCTTGAAATCTCTCTTCTGATTCAAAATCGTGGTGTAACGTGTATCCCCCCTTGTTCCGGTCATGGAATAGATGAAATAAATCAAAAAATGGATTTTTGTTCAAGAATGAAATCTTATTGGAACTGTCCATACCCGGTTCATCCTTCGGAACCATATCAGATCCCGGATCTGATGAAATAGGATGAATTGAGACGGTATTTTGTAAATACGTAATTATCTTGAATATATCAACCATTTCTTTATTTTCCGATCGCCTGGAAGGAACAAAAGAAACATCTTGTTTTTTCTTCAAAAATTTCTGATCTATAGTGGACCTCTCAGTAGGATTCGAACCCAGATGAAGTTCTGACCATCTGTCAGAGAAAAAAGAACGAATTGATCTTGCAGGATTCACAAGAAATTCTTCGATTTCTTCCGGAAGCAGATGAATAATCATCTGCTTCTCACGTTCCGTGAATAGCCGGGACATTGAGGAAGATCCAAAAAGGCATTTCGGGAATCGATCTGATTCTATCTCTGTTCCTTCCGTTTGAAGAAAGGAAGGATCCCAAAGAATAGATCTTTCTTTTAGTTGCTGAATCTCTCTGTGATCGATCAATGTGTGATATTCGGAATCCTCATTTCTAATGAAATCGAAATGATCTCTGGATTGATCAGAAGATCCTTTCAATTGGCTAGAATCCGTTACTTGAACGAAAATGGATCTTGTGGAATCATATTGAATATTTGACAATACATTCCGTACCTTGCTAAAAAACCGATCCTTGTTTACCAACCACACATTGTCTAACCAAATCAAATTCTCTCTCGATACGTTCCTCAAAAAATCCGATTCGTGCTGATTCTTCCCCCAACTAACGAAGAGATCTTGGCGGAATTGCCACATATGAAATTGAGCACAATTTTGCAAAGAAATACTCCACTTGTTTCTCGAGAAGAGATGGGAAACATGCTCAATATCATTTGATTGAATAGTTGCCTCGGCTCCTTGTTGTTTGAAGAACCCCCCCCCTTCAACACGAAAAGCAGACATGAGATAACAAATCAAGTCTTTCCCTAAGACTTCAAATAGCTGTCCCGAATTCAAGTTGATTATGTTTCGCTTCTTCCTCGGAGAAAGACGATCAAACAATTCCCAATCATGGTCCTTGCGGATCGGATCATCCGTATAGGATAAAAAAAGAAACTCCAGATATTTGCTATCTTTCCCTTTGAATGAAATCTCAATTCCAGCTACGGTTTCATTAGATACCTTACAACTAGAATCCCTCTTTTTTCCGATCCGGTTCCTCCACCACCGCGAACCCCGGCTAGATTCAGGCATGATACACTTTTTATTTATTGGGAGAACCCAAGTACTCTCTTGCGGATCCATGAAACAACTCTCAGAAATCTTTTTCCCTTTTGGAAGATACAGGAGCGAAACAATCAACCTATTGATATTGGAAGACCAAAAAGATTCTTCCAATGTCTCATTTCTGGGTCCAATGGAATTCATAGGTATAGGAAGAAGCCCCATCAAATAGAGATTTTTTCTTTCGACCATCTTTCGATTGTTAATACGAGCTATAAGGACCGCTACTACAAGCAGTACTACACCTTTGATCGTGAAATATCGATTGCTTCTTGAACCCTGTGAATCACGTGAAAGTAGGATACTCCAAATTCGGGGGTCAAAGAGTTTCATGAAACGTTCTTGGTGGAGAAAAATGTGAGTGAAAGATCCCACTGAATCGAATTTGATCCATGAATCTAAGAAAAAGTGAGAATTCTTGATCTCTCTCAATATCTCTCTCAATTCGAAGATCCAGGATTTGAATGGATGTCCTTTCATTGATTTCTCCTAACGATTTCATTTCAATTGGAATTTAGTTATTTTATTCACGATGTACGATGATCCCTGTTTAGCATCCATGGCTGAATGGTTAAAGCGCCCAACTCATAATTGGCAAATTCGTAGGTTCAATTCCTGCTGGATGCACGCCAATAGGAACGTCCAATAAGTCTATTGGAATTGGCTCTGTATCAATGGAATCTCATCATCCATACATAATGAATTGGTATGGTATATTCATACCATAACATATGAACAGTAAGAACTCTAATTCTTATCGATACTGGAACTCATAGGGAAGAAAATGGATGGAATCAAATATGCAGTATTTACAGAAAAAAGTATTCGGTTATTGGGGAACAATCAATATACTTCTAATGTCGAATCAGGATCAACTAGGACAGAAATAAAGCATTGGGTCGAACTCTTCTTT